CTTACTTAGGGTGAGTCATAAGTTATATTAAGTCCCGAATTTCATACTAAAATGAAAGCTGAAGTAGGGGGGTTGGTATAGCTAATGTGGGTTCGAGGGCTTGTTTGAGACCATCCAGATGAAGCAAATGCATAAAGAAAGTATGGTTCGGTTCGCTTTTTTGTACTAATAGGGGGTGCGCACTTCTTTCTTTCATTCAGGTGGTTCAGCTCGTAAAACGGATCAAGAGATCAATCCCGGAATTCCGGGAGTCATGTGAGCAGTTCTAAAAGCCCCCTAACTATATGTGTCAAATCAAATAGTAGAGTAGTAGGATTGAAGAAAGCCCCTATTCCTAACAAGTTGCGGAGTTCTACCCTGACCGAATAAACGGAAGGATAGGAGATACCCTACTGAGTATTGAAGACTGCTCTTTGAATCCTTGATTATCTTGCGCCTGTATTCAATCTCGTACCAGGCTAATCCAATCTCCTACTCGACTATCCGGATAGAGGGAAAAGAGGATGAGTGCCTACCCCCGTCCCCGGCATCCCTATGGTCTATTGCAAATATGGATGATGAAGAATCGAAATCGAGGGCTCTCGAGTCGACTACCTATGTGGAATCTCCAACCAAGCTATCCCTATCTCTTGAAGTCGGACCCCCTCGCTTCTGCCAAGCATCGCTGCTTCCGAATTGCGCGAATAAATGATGACCGCCGGGGAGAATAAAGATGTAGCTCTCTTTCTTTCACTCATCGAGCGAAAAACCCGCCACTTCTATCGAGGGGGAAATGCATGCTCCTGCAACCATTAGGTCCGGGCGAGTGTCGAATCCTGGTCCAATCTGTTCGATAGCCCAGCACCTCCTGAGTCTATCAACTCGAGCCGTGGCACTTATTCTCATCTCTCAGTCCCTGATCCCGAAGCTTTCCTTCCTGAAGCAACTAAGTGTAAAGCGCCCTTCGATCGGCAGAAATCTCTATCTAAAGCAAATGATCCGCCCCTCCTTCCAGAGGAAATCTTTGTCATTCGGGGCAATGGATGTCGTCTGCGCAGGTATCAATCCTTCCATTCTGAGCTCCTTGGCATCCCGCCTTCCCCAGCTAGATATTTCAACTCCAATATAAAGCCAAGCCCCGGATAAAAAAAAGACCCCGAAACGATGAGCAGGGAGAATAAATAAGATGAATAACATACTATCCTCAAAAAAAGAAATTCAAGTTGATGCCCGAACCGCCCTATCTATAGTAAGGGGGCTTCTACTCACTCTCGGACATATAGAGCTCGCCGGTAGCGAACATGTAAGACCCTGCGTGAGGGATACAAAAAGTCTTCAGATGCCAGCGAATAATTCAATTTCAAGATAACTGAAAAAGGCACAATGGCTTCGCCACCAGGGACCAATGAATATGGCCTTGCCTTGCCCCTGTGGGAGTGCGGACTGAGGTGCGGTATGCCCATCAGGCGGGATAAAGTTGCCAATGCGAGTCACGGGCAGACTTCCTAATATGGTCTGGTCTGGCTGATGAAAGATCTCATTTTGTTGACCATCTTTCTTAAGCCAAAAGAGGAGCTTAGCTCTCTCTCATAAGGCTCGGCTACTATAGCTCGAGGCTGTATTTCGTCCATCATAGAATAGAAATTCTGAAATAGGCGGACAAGCGTCGGCGCTTTAAGTCAAGTCCAATTTCTGCTGCTTAGCTCAATGCGCTATCCAGATCTCGAATCATTGGAATTCACTTTGCTTCCTTTCCGTTATTATATATAATTCCCTGGTCTGGAAATAAATCAATCAGTACTACGCCCGCGCTTGATTGGCCAAGGAAAGCCGGGAATTTTTAATCTTTAATTTCTATATCAACTGCCCGGTCCTCTGTTGGTAACGATCTACGGTCAAGGGCCAATCCTGCGCTCAAACCATTCCAGGTCACAAGGCAAGGGGCCTAGCTTTTTATAACCAAAAAAGGCAAACCGAGACCACAGACAGTCTTGAGACCACTCTTGACCAAGAGCATGCCATGCACTCCCTGCATAAGGAACTGAAAAGCCTACATCTCATATTCTAGAAGAGAAGTAAAAGATGAACGAAGATTCCACTACTTATCCTCAAAGTTCATCCGCTCTTTCCACACCCGATGCACAAAAGAGTGGGAAGGTAAAGAAAGCCTTCCAAGTTTTTGTATATAATCTTCTGTCTACAATTTTTTGTATTAGGCCTCTGCTATCATCTATGAATCTATTATCCAATCAATCAGTGTGTGTGATTCAATTGATAAGCTTCAATTGGCTTTTCCTTGGTATGAAAATCGCTTAGTTTCTAAACGTTGCAAGGGATAGGAAAGATAGAAGGGCTTACTGTTCCAAGTTCACATCCCACTATTAGGGACTTAGCCTCAGCGGTACTCCCAGAAAAAGCTTATACTACGTCATTCCCGGTAAAAGGACTCAACTCAGAGCTATCAACAAGTCCAGCAGAAGCTGCAGGTACTCTTATTCTTATCCCCTTCCTTTTCCATAGTTAGAAAGAGACTTGGACAGCTACTCACAGAAAGGTCTGACATAATTCACTCTTTTCCAGCTCCCTCAGCAAGCAGCCACGCAAGACCCGCGGACAGAACAACTAGAGATTCCCCGGGATCAGTTTGAAAGTAATTTCCATCTCCCTCTTCAAAACCTTTGACTCCCTGTTTAGATATTATTGAATCACCGGGGGTACTTTGAAGATAGGATCAACCGGACCGGAATGCGTATCCCTTTTACGGACAAGAAGTAAGGCAGCAGCTTCATAGAAGAGCAAGAACTGAAAGCATGAAAGTAAAAGGTACGCGAATGAGAGGGTCGGCGTAGAGTGCAGACGGACTTCCTACTCTTTTTCCCGCTAACTCTACAAGAGAAAGTCGTTGTGTCCCATCCTTTCATAGTAAGGAATTGGCCTCAGAGCCCAGAGTTGATATGTTGGCATCATCGGTTAGGCAAGCTAGATCATCAGGGGAAGGACAAGGAGTAGCTCCTGACGTGGGATAAGAGGTTCCCGGACCAGTTTCAAGAGACCTGCCTTTTAGGGAATTCGGGAATCTTAGTGGATCCTGATAGTTTTTACCGTAGAGAGGGGACGGGAAGGCAGAAGCTAATAAGGAAGGAATTAGGGGTAAAGAAAAGAAGCAGAGAAAACAAGAAAATTTGCCTTGCCCCCTATCCTTTCAATTTTCCTATTGAATCAAGATTCTTTCTTCTCTTCTTAAACGAGTCAGGTATAACGAACTTGTCTCCACATTGGATCAAGAACAGGACCACCCCTGCTAGTTCAGCTTTAGTATCATCTGGTTTAAATGCTATGCCTTAAAAAAAGGAGGCATCTGTGCCAACAATAGAAAGACCACTTTATCGGGTGGACCGAGAGGCTGTCATAGCAATGGAGATGGGCGGCACTTTATGAAGCACACTATAACAGTATAGACGGTGGCTAAGGGGTTAATATTCTTACTGAAGCATCCTGGAAGGAAAGAAACCTTTTTTCATTTTGCCAGTATTAGCAAAAGCCCAAGGAGGATATGACGCCCTATTAGGCAGGGCGGCCTTGGCTCCAACCCCGGTGGTCCATGATTGGGCTAATCAAAGACTCTTACTATAGTAAGACGAGTCATGAGAAATCTCCGAGATGGAAGGCGAGCAGAAGATCTTAGTCCTTTTAGTTCAGATGATGAGCGGAGATAGTACTTCTTCTGCATCTTCAGATGACACGGACTATCAGCCGCAAGAGGGAGTGGTCTTACTGGACCCTTGCACTGAGGATGAGTTTCTTCCAAAAGTGGATTAGAGAAGTGGCAGAACCGCCACTATTCAATTCAGCATTGCCTCTTTTTTCAGGTTACTACATAGGTCCTACAACTAATCCAGCCCAACATGTCCCTGCTCATTTCCAGGAAGTCCGTGAGAGACAAATGCAACTGATCTACGACCAACCTCCCATTAGGTAGGAAAAAACGGTAGGCGTCCTCCGGTCCGCATTGCCTTTGATGAAATGGCAGCTGACGTGAAAGAATGAATGCAGATATATGATTGATGTGCCATTCGATGAGTTCATGTGCGCTGCCTCACCCCCTATAAGATTGGATATGGAGGCCAATCTGTCCGCGTAACCATCTCATCCGGCCGTTCATGCGGGGCGTTTAGCCCCAAAAAATAAAAAGTAATTTCTGACGGGGAGCGAACCGAGGAAGTCGCTCAGCGCAGCGTTGGAGGTCCCATTTCACCCAACCCAATAGCAGTGAACCGCTTTCAGGCAGGAAAGATAGGACCGGAAACCGAAGATTGCCACTACTGGCTTCGCAAGCCATTTTACTTCGCCTTCGCTAGCGCTATTTGTTCTAGCGCTGCCGCCCCGCCCTTTATTTCTTTCTATGTCTGGAATAACTTAACTATGCATTTGTGCCGTAAATGGAAGACTTTTTCGCCTCCTGGCATTGAGACGCTTGCCAACCATTTTATATACCGGCTATCAGAAAAATAATTGCAATAGCCAAATGATGAAAGCTTTGTATACAACTTCGAGAGTGGACGTACTACCACCTATCGCTCTACACAGAAAGGGTAAGGGTAGGAATAAAGATCCAAAGGAGGAGGATTCTTCCCTATCAATTGAAGAACATCTGGCATATCAGAGCGGCTTCCGAGTGATAGAGTTGCTTTACATTCCGGATATCCTAGGCCTTCTTCTCTTCTTTCTTTCTTGTACTTGCATTCCCGGCTTGGATTGAGATGCCCTTCTTCTTTCTTTCATTTCTCGTCCATTCAGCCGTTTCGATGCGAACCTTTGAAATTGAGCTGCTGAGCTCCACGGTCTTATCGCGTTCGTTGCCCTCACCATTCTTAACATAAAGATTTTCCAATTGGGTAGATAAGAGAGTTGCTGGTGGATCTTATGATGATCGAGCTACCACGCACCTAACCTTTGAAATTTAACTGCTACGCTTCCTTACCACATCCCTGATTCGGACATGAACCCTCAAAGGCTGACTTTCCATTGCGCTCCTCGAATGGGAACCTGCTCTCATCTTCAAATTTCTTAGAGAAAGAGAAAGCTCGTTCCGCTACTAACCTGATAGTGGTTGCCTCTGTATTTTCTTTTTGCGGAATTAGTATCAATAGAAAGATCAGGGTCGAAATCATCGTCTTAATAAGGGTTCGCTCCTGCACATTCCATGCTGTATATTCAACCTCTATGTCAATAGGGGCCTTGGGACTCCCCAGATGCTACTTCCTTCGTCGAGTGAGCTGCGGAGATACGGTTCTAACTAAACTTCCCTTCTTCCCTGGGACTATCCCTCTCCGCTGGAAAAAGTGCTATCTGAGCCCGTTTCCCGAGGAGATCCGTTGAGACCTATCAATCGAATGTGCGGCCTACGGACTGTGATCAATCAGCTAGTCTAGCAACTGAGGCAAAAAACTCCGAGGCATTTCAGTTCTGAGTAGCCGAGCTGCACGAATCCACTTTATTCTCAACTGATTTCATACCCACACCCACTTATACATAATTAAGCAAAATCAGACTAAAGGACCATCCTTTTCCCAAAAGCGACGTTTTTTCTTCCTTGACAGTTTGTAGTAGGCTCCTAGCTACTGCGTCATATTGTAGAACCCCCTTGATCCTATCAGAAAGGGCGCTCCTAAACTGGCTCACAGCAGTTATCTCCTGTAGCTTCAAGCTCACAAGCTCCGCTTTCCGACTTAACGCATCAGCCACTAGATTCGTGCGTCCCGGCTTATACTCGATCCACATATTGAACTCAGCCAAGAAGTCTTGCCACCTTGCTTGCTTAGGGCTGAGCTTCTTCTGTGTTTGGAAATAGCTGGTGGCTATGTTATCCGTTCGGACAACGAATTTTTACCCGAGCAGATAGTGTCTCCAAGTGCGCAGACAGTGTACTATGGCGGTCATCTCCTTTTCTTTTACTGTGTATTTCCGCTCGGTGTCATTGAGCTTACGGCTCTCATAGGCGATTGGGTGCCCCTCTTGCATAAGAACTCCACCGATGGCATAGTCCGAAGCATCGGTATGTACCTCGAACGGCTTAGCATGATCCGGCAAGGCCAGCACCGGAAAGGCCATGATGGCTCCCTTTAAGTCCTCAATCTTGACATTCTCTCGTCCAATGCCCTTTCTTAATAGAGGTCGGTTTTTCTTAAGGAGATTAGTCAAAGGTGCAGCCCGACCCGAAAAGCCTTGGATGAACCTACGATAGTAGTTTACCAGGCCAAGAAAAGATCTTCACTCATATACCTTTGATGGGGGATCCCATTCCTCTATGGCCTTCACCTTCTCCATGCAAATGGTCTCTCCCTTGATCCGATGTCCAAGGAACAAGACGGATTGTTAAGCAAAAGAGCACTTCTCCTTCTTGACATAAAGCTGGTTGTCGCGTAATATCTGAAAGACAGCTCGTAAGTGCTCCACGTGCTCTTCAAGCGTCCCACTAGCGACCACAATGTCATCAAGATATACCACCACTCAAAACGACAACTCAAAAGACCAATTCATTAGCTAAACTCACCCCTATTCACTTACGAAGCAATCGGACTCGCCTCTTTTTTTTTTTTTTATAGAAAGCGGCGTCAAGTCCTTTCGTTTAGTACGAGATCACACTTCGCGGTGCTTTGCTTACATTACACCTCTGGTCTATCAAAGTTTTGTTCATCGTCCAAGAACAAATGCCTCTTCAAAAGAGAATCTCGAAGAACTAGACGATCCTTACCAGCCTAGGCGGGACAGAAACCAATCCTAGAACTACTAGATGATACCTTAGAAGCTACTTCTCGTAACGACAAGTAAAGGCATACCCTCCAATAAAGGAGAGCGGCTTTCCCTCTATTAGAAAACAAGAAGGGAAGTCACAATGGGAAAGGGGAAAGCTCAACCGCGTGGCACAAAAGAGTGGGTTTGTTTGGGTTCCTGGTCTTCCTTCCGGCTAAAGCTTCAAGTCTCAATCCGAATCAATCCGAGGTCAAAGAGAAAATAATAGAGAAATAGATGCCCACTCTTCTCCCGGTGTAGCTGCAAATCACCTATTGAGTTACGAAAGGGAATCCACCCTTTCTTTTCACATGCACGAGTTTCGTCTTCCCTAGCTCGATACCCTGATCTGGTTGACTCACCTTACGTTTCGATCACATAGGAGACATCGCGTCAAGAGCACATGGAAAGACTAATCTAATCAAGGCTTTTCGCTTTGAACTTCCGAGCAAGGTTCAATAGGCTACCTTGGTTCTGGAGAATATGCATGGGTGGGACTAAGAGAAGCAAGCTCGAACTAGCTGCTTTGACTTGCACCAGCAACGGACTTGATTGAATGTACCGTGTACCGACTGCTTCGCCTAACTAATGTGCTTCGCATGCTTCGCCTTTCGAGTCGTGCTGAACGAGCCTCTCGACCTCGACTTGAGAGCCAATTTCGTGCTGAGAAAGCCAACCCTCCACTTATGGCTCAATTTGAACCTGCGACGGGCGGCGGCTAATGCTCGGCTTGGTGCTGAGTTCTGACCGGTATTGGTCCTTGAGTAAGGTCAGTCCTAAGACTATCTATAGCCTCTCCTCTACTGTACTTCCTCATCTTTCTCTGGAAATGTGCCCTTTCTTTTTCTTTGATCCCTAAACTTTGTTGTACCAGCATCCATGACAGAGCGTGAGTCGCAGCTCTAACCGGAAATAGGTCTCTTCTAAACTCTCTTGTCCTGCGGGTGATATCGGTTAAAGAGATCTTTCCTCTCTTCTCTGGTTCTCTTTTTCTCTTTCAAGGTGGATGTATAAAGTCTTCAAGCTAGGTCTTTTCTTTGACGTTAGTTAAGCGATTCGCTCAGTAAACTCGTAGAAAAGCCTTTTTTTCAAGTCAATCTTCCTTTGTAATCGAAGCCAAAAGATCTTATTGCCCTCTCTTTTTTTCCTGTATCGTCGTACTGGGCCAAAACAAAACCACTCCGATAGCGTTGTCTGTTGCGGAGAGATAGAGTAGAAGTGGTCGACCTGGTACTAGTGGGACCAATACAGGTGGATTGAGCAAGTACTTCATTCTGTCAAATGCAGCTTGGCATTTATCATCCCAGACATATTCTGCCCCTCCTTTCAAGAGTTTGTAGAAAGGTTCACACCGGTTGGAATGTTTAGATATGAACCGCCGTATGAATTGCAACCGTCCAATGAGGCCTCTCAATTCTTTGATGTATTTATTTGTATAAATACCCGGACTTTTACTTTATCTATTTCAATCCCTCTCTTACTAACGATGAAACCAAGTAACTTCCCCGACGAAACACCAAACACACACTTCTTTGGTTTCATCTTCAACTGAGATTTTCTTGATCTTTCAAGAACCCCTTGTAGAGCTTCCGGATGTCCTTCTTGTGTCTTGGATTTGACAAGTATATCGTCGACGTACACCTCCACATTTATTATAATACATGCATCATATCGTGAAAGATTACAGTCCTAGCCCTTATGAGTTGTTGCCCCGGTTTGAGACCGAAAGGCTTTACTACTACATAGTATGTCCCCCAAGGTACGGTCTTCTTCAGCCCAAGACTTGGCGATCATGTCATCGACATAGACCTCCATTTCCTTGTGAATCATATCATGAAAGAGCGCAGTCATGGCTCGCTGGTACGTCGCCCCGGCATTCTTTAGACCAAAAGGCATCACCTTGTAACAGAACGTGCCCTCCTATCTGATATGGTGATAAACGCCGTTTTCTCTCGGTTTTCCTCGGCCATCTTGATCTGGTTATATCAAGAGAAAGCATCCATAAAGGGCAGCATCCCATGTCCAGCGGTCCACCAGAACATCGATTTGAGGAAGAGGAAAATCATCTTTTGGGCTCAAAGAACCAGCTTTCCACTTTAGGGAAAATCCGTTCTCGAAGAAGCGTGACCATCCAGTTGAATCTCGTTACCCTCCCGTGTGGTTATGGTGGCGGGCTTACTTTCCACTTTCTTACTATGTAGCCGGGCGGCAAGCAAGTGAATGTGATCCCGCCCTCCATCAGAAAGAAAGTGACGCCTTCACTATACTAATTGTGGATCCGGCTAAAAAGAGGTGTGTGTGAGCTTCGCTCCTTATAGCTCTACACCGCCGCCGGCCACTTTCGCTCCTCTACCATTGAACTACTGAGGAGGATCGGCTGAGAAGCTTAAGCCGAGTGGCAACAAGGCAAAGATCACATGACTACCATTCGAGTGTTGTAAACCCTTTATCCAGATGGAATGAGAGATCCCAGATTTGCGGAAGACCGCCTATCCGCTGGGTTCAACAATCAAGGATAGGTAAGATGGTGAGAGCCAATCGCGAATGCCTTAGAGCCTTAGCAACAGAACAGCTCCATCCATTCAAGGGGAATCCGCGATCGATGGGGTTCTCTAGTGGAATTCAGATGTTGTGCCAAACCCACCATTTATGGATCATCAGTAGAATAGTTGGAGTGCACTGTTGTCCCCCTCTTCAAGGATTTTTTCTTTCCCTCACCTCTCTCTCTTAGTGCGTTGGCATGGAAAGGCGAATGCTTGGTTTCCATCGGGATCCGCTAAGCAAGCGGATGGGATTGCTGCCTTTGGAAATCGCCTTCTTCCTTGTTTCCCTCCGCCGTCAACAGTGGCTTGCCTCAACAGTGATCTAGCCCAGTGGATCACTGCTTCTCTTTCCACGTGTTGATAGACCATCCATGCGCTGAGTCAATCGTTCTCATATCGATCTAACAACTTTGCTGATAGATGAGGAAGGGCATCTCCCTCTTTCTCAGGAGTGAGAACTGGTTTATGGGATAGGATTTGAGCAAAGGGATTGAAGGGTCAAAGGCTGGCTTGACGGATGGATAGGATAAGGCTTCTCCAGATAAGAAGGATCCAAGGCTTGACTGTAAGGAGAAGGAGGATCTCATCTGTGCCCACCACCCATAAAGGGGATCTCACCCTTCTACTCTACAAGGGAAAAAGCGTAAAGACGGCATTAACAAGCAACCACTAATGGTGTACCCCTATTCCCTGGCCATTTATTTAGGTCAAGGACTCGTGCATGGATAAATTCTGGCTCTCGTTTGGTGTATCCGCCTAAAGCTGGGCAAGTAGCACCAGAAGGAAGGGGCATTTTGGCAAGCAAATCATGAATGGGGAGAGTTGGTCATAGACGAGTTGTGTATAACGCGTTGTTGCAAGGGAATCGGAAAGGTTCTTCTTCCATTGCGAAAGCGTAATCCCTAAAGGGCTTATTCCCTGATCGACTGGAGCTTAGCTAACCCTCACATCTTGCTCTAACAAGGCCGAGAGGTATGACCCTTCGATTAGAACGCCCCATATCTCGTGACACGCGAGTTTCCTTTTAGAAAGTCCGTATAACTTCTAACCAAAAGATTCATTCTTTATGGTTCAAGTACCATTCAATGAACTCTTTGTGATGAAATCGATTCCTAACAGCGTATTCGCCGAAAGACCGTCTTCTCCGCATATAGCTTGATTCCTATCAAAGACCGGATATTCCGCTTCCTTCCCCATCTGCCCCTTCTGTGGCTACTCTACTCTGGCCAAGGTCTCTTTATTCTTATTGCTTCCAATCCAAGAGCTAGGCAGCTGAGTCTGTCTGCTCTAAAGTAAGTAGATCCATTGATTCCTCCGCTGTTTGTACCCCCGCGACTTGGGAAAGATACCGGCGCACTTTACCGCTGCGAGCCAGCTGACCTACCTGAGATGCTCATAACCTCCTATATCTTATCAGCAGATGGAGCCCTTCGACACAGACTGTTCTTCCTGCTTGGGGTGATGAGTTTACTCCAACCCTAGAGGATGTAGTGATTCTGATTAACCTTCCCGCTTCCAGAAGAAGGTCCGGCATCTTTTTGTTATCCGATAGCTAGACCGAATCAAGATGGAGTGAACATAATCACCAAATTAAGTTCACGACTTTGTTTATGACCTCACAGCCACCATTTTTCCCAGAGCTTGTCCCTAACTTCCATTCGGAATGGATGCAGTTCAAAAGTAAGGGCGGGAGGGAGTGCCTCCGCTTCGAGTAGAACTAAGATAGATCAACTATATGATAATTGGCAAGATCGCACATAGTTGACGTGTTTCCTCTTGCCTACGAAGCGTCTGGTAAGGACGAGGTGTAGACCTTTTTTTTTTACAAGGCTGGGCTTACTTCTTGCATTCGGGCGATTTCCCTTGAGATCAGCCGTTTTACTTAGTATGTCGAGGGAACCCTCTCTAGTCTAGGAGCATTTCAACTATGTCTGTCTTCTGTTTGCGATTGAAAGACCCCTTACTTTATTACTTATTCTTTTCTCTAGGCAGAATTCTCTGATAAAAAAAGAAGGCAGCTTTTAAGATAGAATGTTTACGGTTACAGTGGCAAGTGGAGAACAGATCAATCAGCTTTTAGCGGCTAAGATAAATCAATCTCTTCTTGTGCTTGTGCTGGCACCTTTGATGAAATCCTTGTTCTTTGTTCCAGTTTCTTTGCGGCTTAGTTTAGAGAAAAGGTTACTTTTAGTTCCTTTCGGGTAGCGCGAGTGAAAGCCCCTACTCCCAACAAGTTGGAAAGTGAAGTTCAAGTGCTGAAGTCAAAGAGAAGTTTCTTATTTCTGTGACCGCGGTTACAGTTGCAATAAGTACTTTAAAGCCTTGCTAAAGCAGATCAGGAAAAAAACCACCTTATTCCGGGTGTGAGCCATAGCACAGGGACTCTCGGTTGGTCGTAGAAATGAAACAGTTAGAATCTAAGTTTTCGCTAGTGAAGCTTTAAGAGATAGGGCAAGTAGTCGGCTTCGCTCCTTGCTTTGTTGCCGGCTTTCATAGTTTATAAAATAAGTAGCTTTCCGCTTTGGTTGGACGGTAGTTCCGGGAGCTAGTAGCGGTAAGAGGTCGAGGGATATCAAAGAAAAGGTGCAGTTAGTCAAGCCTACAGTTCGAATATCGCAGTTAGTCAGTACGGCAAGTAGAAAGGCAAAGCAAAAATTCCTTACTCTTTGTAGAAGGGAAAAGAAGTAAGCTAGACGATTACCTTCTGTCATAGGAAGTAGGCATCAGTACCAGTTCCGGTAGTGGTTACGGTAAGACTGCTTTCAAAAGAGAAAAAACTCCTTGCTTCATTCTTTTTTGTATAAGTTGGCTTAGGGAAGAGACACAAGGTAGGTCGGCTAGTCTGGTGCCGAAGTGCACTTGGGAAAAAAGGGAAGCTTGGCTTAGAGAGTAGCTTTGCTTATAGGCTTTGCTTATAGAAGAAATCCGTCTTTCTTCCGTCACGGTAAGCGGGTTCTTTCTAGGACTGATAGTTCAGTTCAAGCGTATCATTGATCAAACTCTTTCAAGCCTTTTATTTTAAGTCAAGCTTGTTGTAAGGCTAAAGCCCCAGTAGGGGCAGAACGAAAAATCGGAAAGCAGTCAGTCTTTTCGGTAAGTCAGTCTTGCAAGTCTTATGATCCGAACAGAGTACAGAGCCGGCACTCCCGGAAGCCTGTGGGGAATGGGGAAGGAAGACCAGACAGA